ATTCTTTTTTGAGTGAATTAGAAAAAGAATTTTCTAGTTATTGGAATTCTAGTTATTTAAATAAGGAGTCTAGGAGTGACGATTCCCACTATGATTATTCTATGTATGATAATAAATATAGTTGGAATAATTACATCAATAGTTGCATTGACAGTTATCTTCATTCTCAAATCGGGATTGCTAGTTCTATTTTAAGTGGTAGTGAAAATTACAGCGAAAGTTACATTTCTACTTACATTTTGGGTGAAAGTAGAAATAGTAGTGAAAACTGGAATTCCAAGCTACGAACTAGCACGAACGGCAGCGATTTCGCTCTAAGAGAAAATTCTAATGATCTCGGTGTAACTCAAAAATACAAGCATTTGTGGGTTCAATGTGAAATTTGTTATGGATTAAATTATAAGAAATTTTTTAAATCAAAAATGAATATTTGTGAACAATGTGGATATCATTTGAAAATGAGTAGTTCAGATAGAATTGAACTTTCGATTGATCCAGGGACTTGGGATCCTATGGATGAGGACATGTTCTCTCTGGATCCCATTGACTTTCATTCAGAGGAGGAACCTTATAAAGATCGTATTGATTCTTATCAAAAAAAGACAGGATTAACCGAGGCCATTCAAACCGGCATAGGTCAACTAAACGGTATTCCCGTAGCAATTGGGGTTATGGATTTTCAGTTTATGGGGGGTAGTATGGGATCGGTAGTAGGCGAGAAAATTACTCGTTTAATCGAGTATGCTACTAATCAATTTTTACCTCTTATTCTAGTGTGTGCTTCCGGAGGAGCACGCATGCAAGAAGGAAGTTTGAGCTTGATGCAAATGGCTAAAATTTCTTCTGCTTTATATGATTATCAATCGAATAAAAAGTTAGTTTATGTATCAATCCTTACATCTCCTACGACTGGTGGGGTGACAGCTAGTTTTGGTATGTTGGGGGATATCATTATTGCTGAACCCAACGCCTACATTGCATTTGCAGGTAAAAGAGTAATTGAACAAACATTGAATAAGACAGTACCAGAAGGTTCACAAGCGGCTGAATTTTTATTCCATAAGGGCTTATTTGATCCAATCGTACCACGTAATCTGTTAAAGGGCGTTCTGAGTGAATTATTTCAGCTCCACGCTTTCTTGCCTTTGAATCATAACTTAAGTAGAACCTTAAGTTAATAGTTAATTAAATTGAATTCTTTAAATTATTTTCTTTCTGGCGAATAACTATTTAGAATAAATAGTTATTAAGTATTTATTTATCGGAATCAAAGGAAAAATCCGAAGAATGGATTTTTTTTGGTGACATAAGAGGGAATTATGGAAAGAATCATACAGATAATTTTTTTTTACCGATATCCCTGATTCCTAATTAGGAAACCTCTATGAACAAGATAAAAGAGCGAATTCTTTTTCCGCGAGGTAGGGTAGTAAATAATAAATAAAACGAATTTCATGTTCTTTTCTTCCTTTCGTATTATATTATAACGAATTTTGGAAGAATTTAGAAGGTGAAGAAACTCTTTATTAAATTCAAATTATAATTATGAAATTCAAATTATAAGACAAGAAAAAAAATAATAGAAAAATAACAAACAAGTGAATTATCATACATGTATTTGATGTAGAAAAATGAATAAGTTCATTTAGTTAGTTCTATATTCCTTGCACTTTATTATATATACTCAGTTAGCTATACTTAGTATAATTATTATAGGAATTCTAATAATTTTAAGAGATCTTTCTATTTAAGATATCTTTCTAACAATATAATCTAGCGATAATAGGTAAAAAAATAAATATAACAATAAATAACAGGTACAAATATTAAATCGAGGTGCCCATTCTATGACAATTCTCAACAACTTACCCTCTATTTTTGTGCCTTTAGTGGGCTTAGTATTTCCGGCAATTGCAATGGCTTCTTTATCTCTTCATGTTCAAAAAAACAAGATTTTTTAGATCTGATGGGGGCAAATTTCATATATTTTTTTTTCAAGACTTAGACTTGGATTATAACACAGATATCTATTCAGTATAATAGGGTATAACTTGTGGCTTCTTTCAAACAGAAAAGAAAGGGCAGGCGTAAACGTAAATCTGATATATGAGTAAACGAGCTATTTGAAAATATTGAAAATAAGTCGCGATTGGGGCGAATACCTGAAATAAATTAAATGCAAAGCCCATGTAGCTATATATGTGTAGATAGGGGATCATATGAGAGGGCTCCTATTATTTTACTTTTAGATCTAACCAATTGCTTCGAAAGATTCACATCAGAATAGTGCAAGTTGATGAAAGTTCCTTCGGAAACAAAAAAATGTAAAGTAAAATTCATTTTGGCCGGTCTCCCACTTCCAATAAAATGTAACTAGATCTAGTATGAGTTGGCGATCAGAACATATATGGATAGAACTTATCGCGGGGTCTCGAAAAATAAGTAATTTCTGCTGGGCCATTATACTTTTTTTAGGTTCATTGGGGTTTTTATTGATTGGAATTTCCAGTTATCTTGACAGAAATTTGATACCTTTATTCCCGTCTCAGGAAATCATTTTTTTTCCACAAGGTATCGTGATGTCGTTCTATGGGCTCGCCGGTCTGTTTATTAGCTCTTATTTGTGGTGCACAATTTCGTGGAATGTAGGTAGTGGTTATGATCGATTCGATAGAAAAGAAGGAATAGTGTGTATTTTTCGTTGGGGATTCCCAGGAAAAAATCGTCGCATCTTACTCCGACTCTTTATGAAAGATATTCAGTCTATCAGAATAGAAGTTAAAGAGGGTTTTAATGCTCGGCGTGTCCTTTATATGGAAATCAGAGGCCAAGGGGCCATTCCTTTGACTCGTACTGATGAGAATTTGACTCCACGAGAAATTGAGCAAAAAGCAGCGGAATTGGCCTATTTTTTGCGTGTACCAATTGAAGTATTTTGAAATAAACGAAGCACTTTTCTTAGCAGTTAGCAGGAGGTAAAAAACCAAAAAATCTTTCTATAACATAACTTAACTGAAATTTCTTCATAATACTGATGAACCAAAGAAGACGTATATTATATATACTATATACGGAAAACGGAAAAATTTGAAATTTTGTCCGCAAACTTTTTTTTATGCGTATGTAAATTCACAAAATTCAAGGACTAACCACTGACTCACAAATAAAAAAGAGGGAATAGATTCAGGAGTTCGAAGCTTTCTATTCTAAATTCTAATATTAGAATAGAACTTATGCTTGATAGAAATATTAGATCGTATAGAGTTGACGAATGAAGCGGATTCATTAAAAATTCATAGACGCAAAAATGGACAAAAAAGCATTCATTCCCCTTCTATATCTTACGTCTATAGTATTTTTGCCCTGGTGGGTCTCTTTTTCATTTAATAAAAGTCTGGGATCTTGGATTCTTAATTGGTGGAATACTAGTAAATCCGAAACTTTTTTAAATGATATTCAAGAAAAGAGTATTCTAGAAAAATTAATAGAATTTGAGGAACTCTTCCTGTTGGACGAAATGATAAAGGAATACCCCGAAACACATCTACAAAAGTTTCGTATCGGAATCCACAAAGAAACGATCCAAATGATCAAGATGCACAACGCAGATCGTATCTATACGATTTTGCACTTCTCGACAAATATAATCTGTTTCGTTATTCTAAGTGGTTATTCTTTTTTAGTTAATGAAGAACTTATTATTCTTAATTCTTGGGTTCAAGAATTCATATATAACTTAAGCGACACGATAAAAGCCCTTTCTATTCTTTTATTAACCGACTTATGTATAGGATTCCATTCACCCCACGGTTGGGAACTAATGATTAGTTCTTTCTACAAGGATTTTGGATTTGCTCATAATGATCAAATTATATCTGGACTTGTTTCCACCTTTCCAGTCATTTTCGATACAATTTTTAAATATTGGATCTTCCGTTATTTAAATCGTGTATCTCCGTCACTTGTAGTGATTTATCATTCAATGAATGACTGAAAAATGATCCACCGATCCAATTAGAATTTTGTTATTTTATCCATAAGTAAAATAAAACATTCAAAATCTTACTTTTTTTTTATACACTTATTTTTTCTATACATCCAATAGATTCGGATTCCTCCTATATTTTAGTAAAAATTTTTCAGTAACTAGCAGCATCGTGGATAGGGAACTATCCTAGCGACCTACCTAATTTTATTGTATAAATTTTCTGGATCAACGACTGGACCATGCAAACTAGAAAGACCCTCTCTTGGATAAAGGAAGAGATTACTCGCTCCATTTCCGTATCGCTCATGATATATATAATAACTGGGGCATACATTTCAAATGCATATCCCATTTTTGCACAGCAGGGTTATGAAAATCCGCGCGAAGCAACTGGTCGTATTGTATGCGCGAATTGTCATTTAGCTAATAAGCCCGTGGGTATTGAGGTTCCACAAGCGGTACTTCCAGATACTGTATTTGAAGCAGTTGTTCGAATTCCTTATGATATGCAACTAAAACAAGTTCTTGCTAATGGTAAAAAGGGAGCTTTGAATGTGGGGGCCGTGCTTATTTTACCCGAGGGGTTTGAATTAGCCCCTCCTGATCGTATTTCGCCAGAGATGAAAGAAAAGATAGGTAATCTCTCTTTTCAGAGTTATCGCCCCGCTAAAAAGAATATTCTTGTGATAGGTCCTGTTCCTGGTCAAAAATATAGTGAAATCACCTTTCCTATTCTTTCTCCGGACCCTGCTGCTAAGAAGGATGCTCACTTCTTAAAATATCCCATATACGTAGGCGGGAACAGGGGAAGGGGTCAGATTTATCCCGACGGGAGCAAGAGTAACAATACGGTTTATAATGCTACAGCAGCGGGTATAGTAAGCAAAATAATACGAAAAGAAAAAGGGGGGTATGAAATAACTATAACAGATGCGCCAGAGGGGCGTCAAGTGATTGATAGTATCCCCCCAGGACCAGAACTTCTTGTTTCAGAAGGCGAATCCATCAAACT